AGTAAATTAAGTATTAAATTAAGTAGTTGTTAGTCTAGTACTGTATCCCTTCCTATCTTATCCTTCCTTTGCACCTAACTCAAAAAAAAAGAGTGCTTTGGAGGCAAAAATCGAACTTGCCGAAGGGGTTCCATAAACCGGGAATTCGCCGAGACAAACAAGAGACAAACTGCTTTTAAAGGGGATAGACTATGCCTTTCTTTTATTTTTATTTCTTTTTTCTTTTCTGCCTGCTGAATAAAAAAAAAGGGGTTGGATTGGATATAGCTCTCTATCATATCTATTATATTATCTTAAATCTACATAGAATAAATTAGTAGATTGGAATAGCAGTCTAATTCAACTGGAATAGCAGTCTAATTCAACTTTACAAATAGAATAGTCCATTTATATGGACCGCTAAGTGCGGAGACGGGAATCGAACCCGTGACCTCAAGGTTATGAGCCTCGTGAGCTACCAAACTGCTCTACTCCGCTCTGTAGGGCTGAAGGTGGACGAAAAAGGTTGAATACAAGTCTCTACCATGTCTAGACAAATAGAATAGTCTTTTTATACAGAATTTATACAGAATGGAGCGGGTAGCGGGAATCGAACCCGCATCGTTAGCTTGGAAGGCTAGGGGTTATAGTCGACGTTGGTTGATTATTTTTAACGTCTCTAATTCAAAACCGAACATGAAATTTGGATTTCATTCGGCTCCTTTATGGATATTCTCACCACTTAACATCTAAGTCAGCTTTTCTGTCTGAATGGAACCAAAGCTCTCCGCTTTCTAGATGATCCCTATAGAATAGGAGATAGAAATTCTCCTAAATATCTATCTAATCTACTTACTTCGTTCCCTAATTTCATTCAAGGGATCTTGAGGAAAAGAGTTGGGTTTCCACCGAGCTGAAACAATATACTGATGGTTCTAGTAAACCAAAACTATCATTTTTAGCTATTGGTCTTCCATTTCCTTTTTAAACAAAAGGAAGTTTAGTTACGATTGGAAATAAACTTTTTTTTTATCTTCATCCATAGATCCTTTACTCATATTTATTCAATTGGAATACTTAATCCAATGCAAAATTATGCTTCGCGACTCTGTATTCATAATCGAATTTGTATTTTGCATGCAAATTCAATTAGTCTTTGGATACTAATCGCGAGAATGTATATTCTTCCTCAATATGCTATTGAGAGGAAAAGGATTAAACCCTTTATAAGAACTAAAGTTTTTATCGGAATATGAATAGAAAAAACTTAAGGATGCCTTAAGTATATCATTTCAAATTCAGTTATTAATAGAACGAATCACACTTTTACCACTAAACTATACCCGCTACATGTAGATTATGATACCAACGCTACCCTTTGTCAAGGGTAGCCATTCGAGAAGGAGGCGAATTCCACCTTATCAAATCAAACGGAGAAAGTTCATGAGAGCGAGCAGTTGGTACTTTAATTGCGGGCCTTTACTTTAGGATTTAGATAGCCCCTCTCTAGTCTGTAAAATACATCTCTTTTTACCATGCTAATAGCGTATGAACCAAATGTATGCATTTCGATTAGGATTGTATTCTATGGAAGAGTTTGATTATTCCTACAATATACACTAAGAGATATAGGGAGCAATACAGTTCCCATAAATCTCTTTCTTCCTTTTCTTTTTTGTTCAGAATTGAACAAAGAATCTGGGTATCTGTTCCCTTCCTTTTCACCTTAGGATCGAGAATCCAGAATCTTCCTTTTTCGTAGTGTTCGGAAATGGAAAAGCTTGAACCTGCAGGAGTTAGGTATGTAGGATATGGTTTTTCTTTTTTATTGGGGAGGCAGTAGAATAATTTTTCTACTCTGCAGTAGAAATTTGTTAGAATAAAATTATTGAGAAAACTCCAACATAGTTTGTTCAAAATGCACCAGAATCCTTGGAGAATATTCAAGTACTCCATTTCCAAGGGGTACCTGCTGAAAATGGCTTCAACAAATCCGTCCAAAACTTTTTAAGAAAAATTGAAAAGTTTTGAACTCTAAGGTTTTTCCAAAGAGTGCCTGTTAAAAATTGTTTCAATCTCGCACCAAAACAGATAAGAAGTATTTCACTGAAAATTAATACCCAACCATAGTGAATAGCGTAAAGAAAAAAAAAACAAAGTCTACCATTTTTTTAACAGCATTTCTTATTGCCCCTTTGGACTTTTTCTTTTTGGCCCATTATTGTATCTCATTTCACAATTGTTCTCCTCCTCCATTCTGGTTTTTGGTTTGGGGAGTCGTCCGAGATCGTGTTTACATAATCTCCATATAATAAACTTCTATATCTCGATATAGAGCTAATTTTTGAATAAAATTGAATAAAAAGCCCTTTTAACTCAGTGGTAGAGTAATGCCATGGTAAGGCATAAGTCATCGGTTCAAATCCGATAAAGGGCTTTTCGTTTAGTACTAGAGTAATGCCATGGTAAGAGGGAAGTTATTAGTTCGAATTCGATAAACTACTTTTCTACTAAATTCATTCACTTTTTTCTTTTTTAAAGTAGGAAAGACTCTTTGCTTTGATCTAGTTATACTCTTCCAGTATATTGACAATTCTAAAAAACTGCTCATACTATCATTATAATATAATGACGAGTGGTTGTATATGGCTCTATCGTCTATTGGATGCCCCTATCGTCTAGTGGTTCAGGACATCTCTCTTTCAAGGAGGCAGCGGGGATTCGACTTCCCCTGGGGGTAGGGAGTATTATAAAAAGAGGTTAGTCATAGATTATAAAAAACCCTAGAATAAAATCTTCCTGGGTCGATGCCCGAGCGGTTAATGGGGACGGACTGTAAATTCGTTGACGATATGTCTACGCTGGTTCAAATCCAGCTCGGCCCAATAATCTAGGGCTTCGTGAATATGAACTAAATCCGTTTTTTTTCTTCCATAAAAAAACGATCTAATCGATAGAAATAAAGGAGAATATGATTTGTCTATTTTTTAGAGTACGACAGACGAATCGAATCTTCTTATGGTTCTATTTAAGAATAGATATGCCATACACCCCGCAGGGATTGTAGTTCAATTGGTCAGAGCACCGCCCTGTCAAGGCGGAAGCTGCGGGTTCGAGCCCCGTCAGTCCCGAACTAGAGTTCAATGAACGGGCAAATTAATCTTTCCTTTTTTTTTTCATCAAAAATTTCCCTGAAAAAAGGGGGGGTAGGAGGCAAGATCAAATATCTATAGGGGCACCCTTACTTTACTTTTTTGATTTCGCATTTCTCAGTAAAAAGAGAGCAGTATAGGAATTTTTTTCACTACTTTCGGTTGATAAGGAAAGACGTACGTATCATACGTGGATTAGTATAATTAGATTACCGGGATTTTATCAGAATTCATACATAAATCGTATTCGTTTATTATTCAAGAATGCATTTAATACAATTAGTTCCTTTTTGGGGGTTAAACCACACCCCTTTCCTAAATGAAAATATTGGATCTTTTTTACTTAAGATCCTCTTTTCTCGATCTTATTTCTACTTCTACTGTTTATTTGGATGTCTATGTGACCCCTAGAAAGTAGGTCATATAATACATACATAATTGTATGTATAACTATAAGAAAAAGAAAAAGAAAAAGGAAGGGAAATTTGCTAATATAAGATAAGAAAGATTCTGGGTTATACATATAGAAAAGCAAAAGTGGAAAAGGATGAAAAATAGAGGGGGTTCTGAATCCAATCAAAAAACCTATTTTGGTCTTAGTATGGATAAGGGTTTTTCCTATGTTATATTATTCCACTATCAACCGTGAATTGATTTGATAGATCCGATATTCATAATATTGAATTGATTCAGTATTATCAGAATGCAAGTCCTCCCCTTGAATTTACAGGATACCCCTTTTTCCTCTCCATGGGATTACATCCCGAGTTATTGTGAAAAAAAGAATAGAGAAGTTATGGAAGTCAATATTCTCGCATTTATTGCTACTACATTGTTCATTCTAGTTCCTACTGGGTTTTTACTTGTTCTTTATGTAAAAACGGCGAGCCAAAATGATTAACCGGTTGGAATCATAAAGTGTGGTAGAAAAAACTATATGTAGTTTTTTCTACCACACTTTGGATTCCTTCTATTATATTATCTTAAATCTACATAGAATAAATTAGTATATTGAAATAGCAGTCTAATTCAACTTTTTTTCACTGCATCCACTTAATTTCAATGTTGAAAAAATCCATGGAGGGGGAGAAAAATAATACGAGAATAGACTATAATAAAAGAAAAAAAGTAAAAGAAAAAACCTGCGAATCTTTCATGCTTAAAAATGCCTCGAGATGCTTCACGCGGGATCCTTCAAAACAAAAAAAAGAACATAAAATTTCTCTTAAGAATAAGAAAAGAGTCTAAATGGAAAATGTTCGATATGTTATGAATAGCTTCCTGTAAGAAAGTCTAATTTTCTTATGTATAGTTATGTATAGAACTTTATTTTGACTTGTTACTTCTAGTAGAAATTCTGAATTACTAGAATCGCTCTTTCTATTCGATTTTCTATTTCTAGTAGAATAGAATGACTCTTTTAAGAAACTCTTTCTTAAAAGAGTGAAACAAAACTAAAGAAATAGAGAAAAAAGTTTGGCAAAATGATTAATGCAAAACAATCAATTAAAGAAAAGAGTGGAGACTACAATTCGACTACTCAATTAGTAGTATCCCTAGAGTCCACTTCTCCCCCATACTACTAGCGAAAGAGAAAACGTAAAGACTACCATTAAACCAGCCCAAGCGAGACTTACTATATCCATGTAAATTATGTCTCCTATTTCTATAAAGGAATTATTCTACTGTTGATCAATAATCATAGTGGAATCAAGGGTACAGAGTCAAAAGGCCATTCTGCCTTAAGACTATGGAAGAATTGGTTAAAGCAATTTACTCCTAACAAATTCTTATATGATTTTTAGTAGAATTGGAGAGTATTAAGTATAAATACGATACATAGCCCTTTCCCTAAAAAGAGTATAGGGGGTGTTCTGAGTAGAAGACGCGGGAATAGAGAGATTTTTTCTTCCTTTTGTTACCACCCCTTTATAAGCAAAGGACGGCGGAATATATCATAAAATTCGGATAGCTAAATATTTATTGAAGACCTACCTTACCCCTGTTTATTTTTTTGACCTAAACCCTACTGCCCTGCTTTCTATCTTTCTATGAAAGAGTGAGAAAACCTTATCCACAACTCCGAAATTGATTTTTGAGCAGCCTATTCAATCCGATTCTCGACAGAATCAGTAGCCTTTACTTTAGTGTATGTAGGTAGCATAAGACGTACGAAGTGTATGTAGTAAGATGTACGATAAAAAAAAAATATCTGATAATTAAGAAGTGTTGATATTTCTTCGCGAACTCCCTTCTTTAATCTTAGATTGAAAAAAGAATGTCCCTTAGGGCCCTTTGGATACAAGGATTTCTGACATCTTAGCCTCGTAGTTTTAAATTCCCGAATCAAATAAATTCAAATTCAAAAAAGAAGAAGGAAACGCTACCTTATCCCTATTGGCAGCCCTTTGGGCCACTGCTGCCAAAACAAACCCGAGTTTCAAGAGAGAACTACGGTATGAGTTCTCAAAATCGAGTATCGCCAGACCTAGTTACTCCCCTGCCCCAACTTATGGGTAGGGGTACGAATTTGTCGAGTTTGATCAGGACTATAATCCTAAGTATTTTATTGATCAGGCGGCACCCAGATTTGAACTGGGGATAAAGGATTTGCAGTCCCCTGCCTTACCGCTTGGCCATGCCGCCAAAAAATCCGATCTAAAATCGAGAAAAGAACAAGTATTCATTCACATTTTGTTACTAAAAAGCCTTTTATTTTATTTTGAATAAAATTCTACTTACTTTTTTCCAATATTTTTCCAAAAATAGATTTCTGCTTTTTTGGATCCTGTTTCGCTTATTCTCCTCGACGGATTCTATCTTAAAAGACACATTGCTAACACTGGAAAACTTCCCTTTTCTTTCTATTCTATCGAGATGACAAAGGAGAAAAAGTGAATTTCCAGTTACAGGCTGTAAAATTCAGAACAAATTGGAACCATTAACTAGAATTTTCTTTTTCTTTTTTGAATTGCAGTAGTCAATGGCTGATATTCTCTTCCCCATTCCTTTTAATGGCATAAAAAAATCGAATAAATGTTTTCCTAATCTGTATATAGGTAAACTTCAGATCCGAACAGGATTATTATATATGGATCCCCCTTATGTACATATCCCTAGGGGGAATCGTGCTTTAATTTTTCATTGCATTAAATATCTTAAATAAAAAAAAGAGGAAATTTGCTATTATGGCCCGGCCTTTTTGGGCCATCCAAGTGAAATTACGATAAAAGAAAGGATATGTGGATAGGTGGATAACTAGATTGCTAAGTACTTCAAAAATAAAGTAAGTAGTTTCTTTTAGGAATTTTAGGATTTTACAACGAAATCCTTTATTTTCCAGCAATTCTACTACTACGATACGAAACAAAAAAGAACCTTCAAATTCTTTTTGAAAATTAAACTAAGCGTGCTATTCTAAATCGAACTAAAGTCAAACTTTCTAGTGCTTATAAATTATTATGATTTATCCCTTTCTATGAAAGGGGATAAAACGAGAAATCTTTCCTATCCAATCTGATTAGAATATTGTAAAGTAAAGTTTAAGTGGAAGAATTTTTTTTTCTAGGACTGTTTTATCAATTCATTTTCATTCCATTTGTACTCCTGCCAAATTCGAACTTTCGTCAAAATTGTCTCGATTCATATGTATGAAATACATATATGAAATATGTATGTGGAGTTCCCTAGAATTTCATGTGATTCAGTAAACGGAATATAGATTCCATGATTGCTAGATTGATCCGTAGGGATTGATGAAGAGTGAGCTTATAATGGAATTTTTCTTCGATAAATAGGAAACTTAAGATTAAGATGCTCCGGAATGGAAATGAGGGAATGTCCACAATACCTGGATTTAGTCAGGTACAATTCGAGGGATTTTGTAGGTTCATTAATCAAGGCTTGGCAGAAGAACTTGAGAAGTTTCCAACAATTAAAGATCCAGATCACGAAATTGCATTTCAATTATTTGCGAAAGGGTATCAATTGCTAGAGCCCGCGATAAAAGAAAGGGATGCTGTGTATGAATCACTCACCTATTCTTCTGAATTCTATGTACCTGCGCGATTAATTTTTGGTTTCGATGTGCAAAAGCAAACCATTTCTATTGGAAACATTCCTATAATGAATTCCTTAGGAACCTTTATAATAAATGGAATATACCGAATTGTGATCAATCAAATATTGCTAAGTCCTGGTATTTACTACCGCTCGGAATTAGACCACAAGGGAATTTCTATATACACTGGGACTATAATATCAGATTGGGGAGGAAGATCGGAATTAGCAATTGATAAAAAAGAAAGGATATGGGCTCGCGTGAGTAGAAAACAAAAGATATCTATTTTAGTTCTATTATCAGCTATGGGTTTGAATCTAAGAGAAATTTTAGATAATGTTTCCTACCCCGAAATTTTTTTGTCTTTCCCGACTGCTAAAGAAAAGAAGAGGATTGAGTCAAAAGAAAAAGCTATTTTGGAGTTTTATCAACAATTTGCTTGTGTAGGTGGGGACCTGGTATTTTCGGGGTCCTTATGTGAGGAATTACAAAAGAAATTTTTTCAACAAAAATGTGAATTAGGAAGAGTTGGTCGACGAAATATGAATCGTAGACTGAATCTTGATATACCCCAGAACAATACATTCTTGTTACCACGAGATGTATTGACTGCTACGGATCATTTGATTGGAATGAAATTTGAAACGGGTATACTTGACGATGACGATATGAATCACTTGAAAAATAAACGTATTCGTTCGGTTGCGGATCTATTACAAGATCAATTCGGACTGGCTCTTGGCCGTTTACAACATGCGGTTCAAAAAACTATCCGTAGAGTATTCATACGTCAATCGAAACCGACTCCACAAACTTTGGTAACTCCAACTTCAACTTCGATTTTATTAATAACAACTTATGAGACCTTTTTTGGGACATACCCCTTATCTCAAGTTTTTGATCAAACCAATCCATTGACACAAACGGTTCATGGACGAAAAGTGAGTTGTTTGGGTCCTGGGGGATTAACGGGGAGAACTGCGAGTTTTCGGAGCCGAGATATTCATCCGAGCCATTATGGGCGTATTTGTCCAATTGACACGTCCGAAGGAATCAATGTTGGACTTACTGGATCCTTAGCAATTCATGCCAGAATTGATCACTGGTGGGGATCTATAGAGAGTCCGTTTTATGAAATATCGGAGAAAGCAAAAGAAAAAAAAGAGAGACAGGTGGTTTATTTATCACCAAATAGAGATGAATATTATATGATAGCAGCAGGAAATTCTTTATCCTTGAATCAGGGTATTCAGGAAGACCAGGTTGTTCCAGCTAGATACCGTCAAGAATTCCTGACTATTGCATGGGAACAGATTCATGTTAGAAGTATTTTTCCTTTCCAATATTTTTCTATTGGAGGTTCTCTTATTCCTTTTATTGAGCATAATGATGCAAATCGGGCTTTAATGAGTTCTAATATGCAGCGCCAAGCAGTTCCACTTTCTCGGTCCGAGAAGTGCATTGTTGGAACTGGATTGGAACGCCAAACAGCTCTAGATTCTAGGGTTTCTGTTATAGCCGAACGCGAGGGAAAGATCATTTCTAGTGAAAGTCACAAGATCCTTTTATCAAGTAGTGGGAAGATTATAAGTATTCCTTTAGTTGCCCATCAGCGTTCTAACAAAAATACTTGTATGCACCAAAAACCTCAGGTTACGCGTGGTAAATCCATTAAAAAAGGGCAAATTTTAGCGGAGGGAACAGCTACAGTTGGCGGGGAACTTGCTTTAGGAAAAAACATTTTAGTAGCTTATATGCCGTGGGAGGGTTACAATTTTGAAGACGCAGTACTAATTAGCGAACGTTTGGTATGTGAAGATATTTATACCTCTTTTCACATCCGAAAATATGAAATTCAGACGGATACAACAAGCCAAGGCTCTGCTGAAAAAATCACTAAAGAAATACCACATCTAGAAGAACATTTACTCCGCAATTTGGACAGAAATGGAGTTGTGAGGTTGGGATCCTGGGTAGAAACTGGCGATATTTTAGTAGGTAAATTAACGCCTCAGATAGCGAGTGAATCGTCGTATATCGCGGAAGCCGGGTTATTACGGGCCATTTTTGGTCTTGAGGTATCCACTTCAAAAGAAACTTCTCTCAAACTACCTATAGGTGGAAGAGGGCGCGTTATCGACGTGAAATGGATCCAGAGGGATCCCCTCGACATAATGATTCGTGTATATATTTTACAGAAACGTGAAATTAAAGTTGGGGATAAAGTAGCCGGAAGACACGGGAATAAGGGGATCATTTCCAAAATTTTGCCTAGGCAAGATATGCCCTATTTGCAAGATGGAACGCCTGTTGATATGGTCTTCAATCCCTTAGGAGTACCCTCACGAATGAATGTGGGACAAATATTTGAGAGCTCGCTCGGATTAGCAGGGGATCTACTAAAGAAACATTATAGAATAGCACCCTTTGATGAGAGATATGAGCAAGAAGCTTCAAGAAAACTTGTGTTTTCGGAATTATATGAAGCCAGTAAACAAACAAAAAATCCATGGGTATTTGAACCCGAGTACCCGGGAAAAAGCAGAATATTTGATGGAAGAACAGGAGATCCCTTCGAACAACCTGTTCTAATAGGGAAGTCCTATATCTTAAAATTAATTCATCAAGTTGATGAGAAAATCCATGGACGTTCTACTGGGCCATACTCGCTTGTTACCCAACAACCCGTTCGAGGAAGAGCCAAGCAAGGGGGACAACGAGTAGGAGAAATGGAAGTTTGGGCTTTAGAAGGATTTGGTGTTGCTCATATTTTACAAGAAATACTTACTTATAAATCTGATCATCTTATAGCTCGCCAAGAAATACTTAATGCTACGATCTGGGGAAAAAGAGTGCCTAATCACGAGGATCCTCCAGAATCTTTTCGAGTGCTCGTTCGAGAACTACGATCTTTGGCTCTAGAACTGAACCATTTCCTTGTATCTGAGAAGAACTTTCAGATAAATAGGGAGGATGTTTGATCGGCATAAATAAAATTCTTTTCTTATTTCTATTTTATGATTGACCAATATAAACATAAACAACTTCAAATTGGACTCGTTTCCCCTCAACAAATAAAAGCTTGGGCTAACAAAATCTTACCTAATGGGGAAGTCGTTGGCGAAGTCACAAGACCCTCCACTTTTCATTATAAAACCGATAAACCAGAAAAAGATGGATTGTTTTGCGAAAGAATCTTTGGACCCATAAAAAGCGGAATTTGTGCTTGTGGAAATTCTCGAGCGAACGTAGCTGAAAACGAAGACGAAAGATTTTGCCAAAAATGCGGGGTAGAATTTGTTAATTCTCGGATACGAAGATATCAAATGGGATACATCAAACTGGCATGTCCAGTGACTCATGTATGGTATTTGAAAGGTCTTCCTAGTTATATCGCGAATCTTTTAGATAAACCGCTTAAGAAATTGGAGGGCTTAGTATACAGCAATTTCTCTTTTGCTAGGCCCAGCGCTAAAAAACCTACTTTCTTACGATTACGAGGTTTATTCGAAGATGAAATTTCATCCTGTAACTATAGCATTTCCCCTTTTTTTTCTACCCCGGGCTTTGCAACATTTCGAAATCGGGAAATTGCGACAGGAGCAGGTGCTATTAGAGAACAATTGGCGGATTTGGATTTGCGAATCATTATAGAGAATTCGTTGGTTGAATGGAAGGAATTAGAAGACGAGGGGTATAGTGGAGATGAATGGGAAGATAGAAAAAGAGGAATAAGAAAAGTTTTTTTGATTAGACGCATGCAATTGGCGAAACATTTTATTCAAACAAATGTAGAACCAGAATGGATGGTTTTGTGCTTATTACCGGTTCTTCCTCCCGAATTGAGACCCATTGTTTATAGGTCTGGGGATAAAGTAGTGACTTCGGATATTAATGAACTTTATAAGAGAGTTATCCGTCGGAATAACAACCTTGCCTATCTATTAAAAAGAAGTGAATTAGCGCCAGGAGATTTAGTAATGTGCCAGGAAAAATTGGTACAAGAAGCTGTGGATACACTTCTTGATAGTGGGTCCCGCGGGCAACTAACGCGGAATGGTCACAATAAAGTATACAAGTCACTTTCAGATGTAATTGAGGGTAAAGAGGGAAGGTTTCGCGAGACTCTGCTTGGGAAACGGGTCGATTACTCGGGTCGTTCTGTCATTGTTGTGGGTCCTTCGCTTTCATTACATCAATGTGGATTACCTCTAGAGATAGCAATAAAGCTTTTTCAGCTATTTGTAATTCGCGATTTAATCACGAAACGTGCTACTTCTAATGTCAGGATTGCTAAAAGGAAAATTTGGGAAAAGGAACCCATTGTATGGGAAATACTTCAAGAAGTTATGCGGGGGCATCCTGTACTGTTGAACAGAGCACCTACCCTGCATAGATTAGGCATACAGGCCTTCCAACCCAGTTTAGTGGAGGGGCGTACTATTTGTTTACATCCATTAGTGTGTAAGGGTTTCAATGCGGACTTTGATGGGGATCAAATGGCTGTTCATCTACCTTTATCCTTGGAAGCTCAGGCGGAAGCCCGTTTACTTATGTTTTCTCATATGAATCTCCTGTCTCCCGCTATTGGAGATCCTATTTGCGTGCCAACCCAAGACATGCTTATCGGACTTTATGTATTAACGATTGGAAGCCGTCGCGGTATTTGTGCAAACAGATATAATAGTTGTGGAAACTCTCCAAATAAAAAAGGAAATTACAATAAGAATAATTATTATAAGTATACGAAAAATAAAGAACCCCATTTTTCTAGTTCCTATGATGCACTGGGAGCTTATAGACAGAAACGAATTGGTTTAAACAGTCCCTTGTGGCTTCGATGGAAACTAGATCAACGCGTCATTGGGTCAACAGAAGTTCCGATTGAAGTTCAATATGAATCTTTTGGGACTTATCATGAGATTTATGCCCACTATCTAATAGTGGGAAATACAAAAAAAGAAACCCGTTCTATATACATTCGAACTACTCTTGGTCATATTTCTTTTTATAGAGAAATAGAGGAAGCCATACACGGATTTAGTCGAGCCTATTCATACACTATCTAAACAAGGAAGTTAGATTCGGTGATGCCCTTTTCGGGGGGCATTCCGATTTCGCTAGTACCATCTTTTTTGCCGCCCAAATCCATGAGGAAAAGGGGTAAATTAAGTTTTCGAATCACTGACTCAGGCCCATTGTCGAATCCTACTCAGCAATTGTCGAATCCTACTCAGCCAAAAAAGGGGGGTACTTATGTATGGCGGAACGGGCCAACCTGGTCTTTCATAATAAAGAGATAGACGGAACTGCTATGAAACGACTTATTAGCAGATTAATAGATCATTTCGGAATGGGATATACATCCCATATACTGGATCAAATAAAGACTATGGGCTTCCATCAAGCCACTACTACATCGATTTCTTTAGGAATTGAAGATCTTTTAACAATACCCTCTAAAGGGTGGTTAGTCCAAGACGCGGAACAGCAGAGTTTTCTTTTGGAGAAACACTATTATTATGGGGCTGTACACGCGGTAGAAAAATTACGCCAATCCGTTGAGATATGGTATGCTACAAGTGAATATTTGAAACAAGAAATGAATTCGAATTTTCGGATAACGGATCCTTCTAATCCAGTCTATCTAATGTCTTTTTCAGGAGCCAGAGGAAATGCATCCCAGGTACACCAATTAGTAGGTATGAGAGGGTTAATGGCGGATCCTCAAGGACAAATGATTGATTTACCTATTCAAAGCAATTTACGCGAGGGACTTTCTTTGACAGAATATATAATTTCCTGCTACGGAGCCCGCAAAGGAGTTGTAGATACTGCTGTACGAACAGCGGATGCTGGATATCTTACACGTAGACTTGTTGAAGTAGTTCAACATATTATTGTGCGTAGAAGAGATTGTGGTACTATACGAGGTATTTCTGTGAGTCCTCAAAAGGGGATGACGGAAAAACTTTTTGTCCAAACACTAATTGGTCGTGTATTAGCAGACGATATATATATCGGTTTACGATGCATTGCTGCTCGAAATCAAGATATTGGAATTGGATTAGTCAATCGATTCATAACAGCCTTTCGAGCACAACCGTTTCGAGCACAACCAATATATATTAGAACTCCTTTTACTTGCCGGAGCACATCTTGGATCTGTCAATTATGTTATGGGCGGAGTCCCACTCATGGCGATCTGGTCGAATTGGGGGAAGCTGTAGGTATTATTGCGGGTCAATCAATTGGGGAGCCCGGGACTCAACTAACATTAAGAACTTTTCATACAGGTGGAGTATTCACGGGGGGCACTGCCGACCTTGTACGATCCCCCTCGAATGGAAAAATCCAATTCAATGAGGATTTGGTTCACCCCACACGTACCCGTCATGGGCAGCCTGCTTTTCTATGCTATATAGACTTGCATGTAACTATTCAGAGTCAGGCTATTCTACATAGTGTGAATATTCCGTCAAAAAGCTTGATTCTAGTGCAAAATGATCAATATGTAGAATCCGAACAAGTAATTGCGGAGATTCGTGCCGGAACATCCACTTTGCATTTTAAAGAAAAGGTACAAAAGCATATTTATTCCGAATCAGACGGGGAAATGCACTGGAGTACTGATGTTTACCATGCGCCCGAATATCAATATGGTAATCTTCGTCGATTACCAAAAACAAGCCATTTATGGATATTGTCAGTAAGTATGTGTGAATCTAGTATAGCATCTTTTTCGCTCCACAAGGATCAAGATCAAATGAATACTTATTCTTTTTCTGTTGACGGAAGATATATCTTTGACCTCTCAATGGTTAATGATCAAGTAAGCCATAGACTGTTGGATACTTTTGGTAAAAAAGATAGGGAAATTCTTGATTATTTAACGCCAAATCGAATCGTGTCCAACAGTCATTGGAATTTTATCTATCCTTCTATTCTTCAAGATAATTCGGATTTGTTGGCGAAAAAGCGAAGAAATAGGTTCGTCATTCCATTACAATATCATCAAGAACAAGAAAAAGAGCTAATATCTTGTTTGGGGATTTCGATTGAAATACCCTTTATGGGTGTTTTACGTAGAAATACGATTTTTGCTTATTTTGACGATCCACGATACAGAAAGGATAAAAAGGGTTCTGGAATTGTTAAATTTAGATATAGGGCCCTAGAGGAAGAATATCGGACCCGAGAGGAAGAGTATAAGACTCGAGAGGAAGACTCAGAGAACGAATATGAGAGCCCAGAGAACGAATATAGAACCCGAGAGGACAGATATGAAATCCTAGAAGACGAATATAGGACTCTAGAGAACGAATATGAAACCCTAGAAGCTGAATATGGGATCCTAGAGGATGAATATAGGACTCTAGAGAAAGACTCAGAGGAACAATACGGGAGCTCAGAGAACGAATATAACACCCGAGAGGACGAATATGAAACTCTAGAGGAAGACTCAGAAGAAGAATATGGGAGCCCTGAAGATGAATCAGAGAACGAATATGGGACTTTAGAAGAAGACTCAGAGGAAGACTCAGAGGAAGACTCAGAGGACGAATATGGGAGCCCAGAGGAAGATTCCATTTTTAAAAAAGAGGGTTTTATTGAGCATCGGGGAACAAAAGAATTGAGTCCAAAAAAAGAAATAGAGCGGTTTTTTTTCATTCTTCAAGAACTGCATATCTTGCCGAGATCCTCATCGCTAAAGGTACTTGACAATAGTATTATAGGAGTGGATACACAACTCACAAAAAATACAAGAAGTCGACTAGGTGGATTGGTCCGAGTGAAGAGAAAAAAAAGCCATACGGAACTCCAAATTTTTTCCGGAGATATTCATTTTCTCGAAGAGGCGGATAAGATATTAGGTGGCAGTTTGATACCACCAGGAAGAGAAAAAAAAGATTTTAAAGAATCAAAAAAAAGGAAAAATTGGGTTTATGTTCAACGGAAACAAATTCTCAAAAGCAAGGAAAAATATTTTGTTTCGGTTCGACCTGCAGTCGCATATGAAATAAACGAAGGGAGAAATTTCGCAAAACTTTTCCCGCAAGATCTCCTGCAAGAAGAGGATAATCTCCAACTTCGACTTGTCAATTTTATTTCTCATGAAAATAGCAAGTTAACTCAAAGAATTTATCACACGAATAGTCAATTCGTTCGAACTTGCTTAGTAGTGAATTGGAAACAAGAAGAAAAAGAGGGGGCTCGTGCTTCCCTTGTTGAGGTAAAAAGAAATGATCTGATTCGCGAGTTCCTAAGAATTGAGTTAGTCAAGTCCACTATTTCGTATACACGAAGAAGGTATCATATGACAAGTGTAGGGCCCATTCCCAATAATAGTTTAGATACCAATTTCAAGGCAAAGATTCAATCACTTAGCCAACATCAAGAAACTATTGGCACCTTGTTGAATCGAAATAAAGAATACCCGTCTTTGATGATTTTGTCGGCATCCAACTCTTCGCGAATTGGTTTATTCAAGAATTCGAAATATCCCAATGCGGCAAAAGAATCGAATCCTAGAATTCCTATTCGAGATATTTTTGGGCTCTTAGGCGTTATTGTACCTAGTATATCGAATTTTTCTTCATCTTACTATTTATTAACACATAATCAGATCTTGTTAAAAAAATACTTGTTCCTTGACAATTTGAAACAAATCTTCCAAGTACTTCAAGAACTGAAATACTCTTTAATAGATGAAAATCAAAGGATTTCCGATTTCGACAGTAACATCGTGTTGGATCCATTCCATTTGAATTGGCACTTTCTCCATCATAACTCGTGGGAAGAGACATTGGCAATAATTCGCCTTGGACAATTTATTTGCGAAAATGTATGTCTATTTAAATCGCACATAAAAAAATCTGGTCAAATTTTCATTGTTAATATGGACTCTTTTGTTATAAGAACAGCTAAACCTTATTTGGCCACTATAGGAGCAACTGTTCATGGTCATTATGGAAAAACACTTTACAAAGGAGATAGGTTAGTTACCTTTATATATGAAAAATCGAGATCTAGTGATATAACCCAGGGTCTTCCAAAAGTAGAACAAATCTTCGAAGCGCGTTCAATTGATTCACTATCGCCGAATCTCGAAAGGAGAATTGAGGATTGGAATGAGCGTATACCAAGAATTCTTGGGGTTCCCTGGGGATTCTTGATTGGAGCTGAGCTAACCATAGCTCAAAGTCGTATCTCTTTGGTTAATAAGATCCAAAAGGTTTATAGATCCCAAGGGGTACAGATCCATAATAGACATATAGAGATTATTATACGCCAAGTAACATCAAAAGTACGGGTTTCCGAAGATGGAATGTCTAATGTTTTTTTACCAGGGGAATTAATAGGACTATTGCGAGCAGAACGAGTAGGACGGGCTTTGGATGAATCGATCTATTATCGGGCAATCTTATTAGGAATAACAAGGGCTTCCCTGAATACCCAAAGTTTCATATCTGAAGCAAGTTTTCAAGAAACTGCTCGAGTTTTAGCAAAAGCTGCCCTACGAGGTCGTATTGATTGGTTGAAAGGCCTGAAAGAAAACGTAGTTCTGGGGGGGATTATACCTGTCGGTACCGGATTCCATAAATTTGTGCATGGTTCCCCACAAGACAAGAACCTTTATTTCGAAATTCAAAAAACAAATCTATTCGCATCGGAAATGAGAGATATTTTGTTTCTCCATACAGAATTAGTTTCTTCTGATTCTAATGTAACAAACAATTTCTCTGAGACATCAGAACCCCGATTTACTCCCATTTATACGATTTAAGGATACATAACCTTATTTTTTTTTAGTTTAATTTAAACTAGACTTTTGACCTTAGAATGCTAACAGGTCTGATTTTAGATTTTGTATTTTAATATTTTAATTTTAATATTTTAATTAAGTAAAAGAAGTCAGTGTAGAAGGTTCCATCGAAACTATTATTATTTATTTCAAGCTATTTCGGCTCTTTCTTAATCTTCAAAAAGAAATCAATTCCGTAACGGTAAGACAAAAAAAAGGAAGTGTGGAAAAAATGACAAGAAGATATTGGAATATCAATTTGAAAGAGATGATAGAAGCGGGAGTTCATTTTGGTCATGGTATTAAGAAATGGAATCCTAAAATGGCACCTTACATCTCGGCAAAGCGGAAAGGTACTCATATTACAAATCTCGCTAGAACGGCTCGTTTTTTATCAGAAGCTTGTGATTTAGTTTTTGATGCAGCAAGTCAGGGAAAAAGCTTCTTAATTATTGGTACCAAAAAAAGAGCAGCGGATTTAGTAGCATCAGCTGCAATAAGGTCTCGTTGTCATTATGTTAATAAAAAGTGGTTCAGTGGTATGTTAACGAATTGGTCGATTACCAAAACTAGACTTTCTCAATTTAGAGACTTAAGAGCAGAAGAAAAGACGGGAAAATTCCACCATCTCCCAAAAAGAGATGTGGCAATCTTAAAGAGAAAATTATCTACCTTGCAAAGATATCTCGGCGGGATCAAATATATGACGAGGTTGCCTGACATTGTGATCGTCCTTGATCAGCAAAAAGAGTATATAGCTCTTCGGGAATGTGACATTTTGGGGATTCCTACTATTTCTTTAGTCGATACAAATTGTGACCCGGATCTCGCGAATATATCGATTCCTGCCAACGATGACACTATGACTTCAATTCGATTGATTCTTAACAAATTAGTATTTGCAATTTGCGAAGGCCGTTCTCTCCATATAAGAAATCGTTGATTAAGATTAAGAAAAATGTAAGAAGAATAGTGAATTCTTGAGCAACTCCGTGGATTTATGGGATCAGTTACTATTCTTTTTTGTTTTGCATAGATAAAAGAAGAAATATTGATATATATTAGAGGGTATTGCTATATATTATGATCTGATATGATTTCTTGGTATCCCAAATAGAAGATTAATACTTCAAGTTGCTGAGTTGAGAAAGAGATGGTTGAATCAAAAGAATTCCTTTTTTGAAGTTCAATTTTTATCAGAGGACAATATGAATATTACACCATGTTCCATTAAAACACTCAAGGGGTTATACGATATATCGGGTGTAGAAGTAGGCCAACACTTCTATTGGCAAATAGGGGGTTTCCAAATTCATGCTCAAGTACTCATCACTTCTTGGGTCGTAATTACTATCTTGCTGGGCTCAGTTATCATAGCTGTTCAGAATCCACAAACTATCCCGACCGACGGTCAGAATTTCTTCGAATATGTCCTTGAGTTCATTCGAGACTTGAGCAAAACTCAAATTGGAGAAGAATATGGTCCTTGGGTTCCCTTTATTGGAACTATGTTCCTTTTTATTTTTGTTTCCAATTGGTCGGGTGCTCTTTTACCTTGGAAAATTATAGAGTTACCTCATGGGGAATTAGCAGCGCCCACGAATGATATAAATACTACTGTTGCTTTAGCTTTACTCACATCAGCGGCATATTTTTATGCGGGTCTTAGCAAAAAAGGATTGAGTTATTTCGAGAAATATATTAAACCAACCCCAATCCTTTTACCAATTAACATCCTAGAAGATTTCACAAAACCATTATCGCTTAGTTTTCGACTTTTCGGAAATATATTGGCGGATGAATTAGTCGTTGTTGTTCTTGTTTCTTTAGTCCCCTTAATAGTCCCCATACCGGTCATGTTTCTTGGATTATTTACAAGCGGTATTCAAGCTCTTATTTTTGCAACGTTAGCGGCAGCCTATATAGGTGAATCCATGGAGGGTCATCATTGAAATTGACTAGTTTTCGAAATAGTCTTTTTTTAGCTTAGCCCAATTCATGCATGGTTCCAGATAATCCTTCTGATTGGAAAACTAAATAGTTCGAAATGTGTATGAATATACAACCTAGAGTTGTAGGAGAGAAAATAGACTAGACTTTATTACGGAATTGTTAAAGTATATATGCATTCAAGGGGGCGGAATCAGGTTAGATCTAGATCCTTAATGTCTATAAGACTGCCATCTTTTATGCGGCTTTCTAAGGAATGATTTTGGAATCGGATTCAATAGAAAATGAGAAAATACGCAAACAAAATAGAACAAACATATGTATATGGGATTTTTTTTCTTCCTAAGTTAGATTCATTATCTAATCCGATATATAGAATTCCCTTCTATATGGAATTGGATTCCATATCCACTTTTATCCAGCATTTTTTTAGCAATTGTATATCTTGATTTGATTCCTATTGGATTTGGGTTAGTTCGATTTCCATAGGGGTTCTTCCTGTATTTCGTCTTTTATTATGGATTAGATGAAGGGAAAAAATGGGAACTCAAAGATATCGAAGAGTAAAAAAAAAGGATGGAATGAAAAAGTGGTTGGTTGGAAAGAAAGAGAAATGGGATAATAAGAATCTTATGGATTTACACAAACTTCTAATGATTAGAAACTAAAAAGGAGATCTCGAAGTAGTTCGGACAATTTAGATTATCATTTCAATTTGTGCTTTTTAGTTACTTCTACCCAATAGAGCTTAGAAGTTATAAGTAATAATTTCTTGGTTGATTGTATCCTTAACCATTTGTTTTTTTTTACACGAGGAACTCACCATGAATCCACTAATTGCTGCTGCTTCCGTTATTGCTGCTGGATTGGCCGTAGGGCTTGCTTCTATTGGGCCTGGAGTTGGTCAAGGTACTGCTGCAGGACAAGCTGTAGAAGGTATTGCGAGACAACCAGAAGCAGAAGGGAAAATACGAGGTACTTTATTGCTTAGTCTAGCTTTTATGGAAGCTTTAACAATTTATGGACTGGTTGTGGCACTAGCCCTTTTATTTGCGAACCCTTTTGTTTAATCCTAAAAAAGAAAATGAGTCCTTTAGGTTAGATACTTTTTTCTTTTTTTAGTAAATAAATAGGTATTTGTTTCTATAATTCCAAGTATATCAATAATTTAATCCTATTTATTATATTATTCCGGGAATTCCTTATTTATCGGGACAGACAATACCCCGGGAACCTCAGGAAGGGCTGATTTGAGCATGATCAATTTAGAGGATATGCTTGCCCTCTTCCTTTCCGTCCTTAGTTTAGGACAGTGGAAAGTCTTTTTCCTTTTATTTTAGGAATTTGGGGAGCATTTCAACAAAGGAAATCTTTCACAGGTCAAACGACACCTAAGACTTAATCTAAAAGAAATTATTAGATTGAATCTATTTGCATTAAAAAAAAATTGCATTAAAAAAACTGATCAAAAAAGGGCGAGCGAAGTAAGTGTAAGTGATCGAAAAACTTTCTTCTTTATTCGTCCTATCTATAAGAGGAGAGCATATGAAAAATGTAACCTATTTTTTCGTTTTTTTAGCTCACTGGCCATTCGCGGGGAGTTTCGGGCTTAATACCGATATTTTAGCAACAAATCTAATAAATCTAACTATAGTGGTTGGTGTATTGATTTTTTTCGGAAAGGGAGTGTGTGCGAGTTGTTTATTTCAAGAATAGATTGGATCTATCCGGCTGCACTTTAGAATGTTTTTTATTTTAGGATAACTAAAAAAAGGTGCACGATCTCGACGAATTACTTCTGAATAACTTCAGAAATCATATGGAAGAACCATAGCATTTCGCGACTAATTGGGAAATTTACTTTGATTCTCTATAGACCAATAATACGAGACCATTAACACGGTTAAAGCTAAACTGCTTGAAGTCCAGGCAAAAGGGGTACTCTTTCTACAACTATACTATATTAGTATTAGTATCGAAATGCTTTAAACGGGAAATAGCTAGTGTAGAATTTATCTGATATAGAACACTCATATCGATAAAATGGTTTGAACTATTTACTATACTAGAGGGGCGCCCTGCCCTTTTTTCAATGCCGAATCGACGACCTATGTAAAAAAAAGAAAAATTTTTTGGATTGGATTTGAAGAAAAAAAGGAATTCTATCAATTTGCATTTTCCTTTTATTTAGTTAGTTTTTCTTAATGAAATTGAAATTATTAACTAACAGAGCAAAGACAAACAAAGAAACAACTTTGCTGACCATGATGATTTTTATCTAGTCAGAAGAATCCTCTTAATATTTTTCTAGTTTTATATAAATTTCGGTATATTGAAATACAAACAGAAAAGAGGGGATAGAGGATAGGCTCATTACATTATATAAAAAAAAGATATGGAAATAACCATACCATAATTAATACATAGCAAAAAAGAAAAAAAAAGAGCGTGAGAGCCAAATGAATCGAAAGATTCTTGTTTGGTTCGGGAAGAGATCATAAAAGTTGTAAACTGAATAGCAAGATAATCCACTTTCATTAAAAGATTTATTAGATAATCGAAAACAGAGGATCCTAAGTACTATTCGAAATTCGGAAGAATTACGTAGAGGGACCCTTGAACAACTCGAAAAAGCTCGGCTTCGATTAGAGAAAGTCGAACTAGAGGCAGATGAGTATCGAATGAATGGATACTCTGAGATAGAACGAGAAAAAGAAAATTTGATTAATGCCACTTCTACTAGTTTGGAACAATTAGAAAAGTCTAAAAACGAAACCCTTTATTTTGAAAAACAAAGGGCGATGAATCAGGTCCGACAGCGAGTTTTCCAACAAGCCGTACAAGGAGCTCTAGGAACTCTGAATAGTTGTTTGAATACCGAGTTACATTTTCGTACGATTCGTGCTAATATTGGCATTCTCGGGGCCATAGAATGGAAGAAATAATGAAATTTCTTAGGCCTTGAACTTCTACTTTCGTTTAGAATTTAGGCATTATTTTTCCCCTTGCTTCCGAAAAAAAAAGATTCAAGAAACACTAATGGCAACCCTTCGAGTCGACGAAATTAATAAAATTCTCCGCGAACGTATTGAACAATATAATAGGAAAGTAGGGATTGAGAATATCGGTCGCGTAGTTCAAGTGGGGGATGGGATTGCTCGTATTATAGGTCTTGGTGAAATAATGTCAGGTGAATTAGTTGAATTTGCAGAAGGGACTAGAGGTATTGCTCTGAATTTGGAATCCAAAAATGTCGGGATTGTATTAATGGGCGATGGGTTGATGATACAAGAGGGAAGTTTTGTAAAAGCAACAGGAAGAATTGCTCAGATACCCGTGAGCGAGGCTTACTTGGGTCGTGTTATAAATGCTCTCGCTAAACCTATTGATGGGAGAGGCGAAATTGCCTCTTCGGAATCTAGATTAATTGAATCTCCTGCTCCGGGTATAATTTCCAGGCGTTCCGTATATGAACCCCTTCAAACAGGGCTTATTGCTATCGATTCGATGATCCCCATAGGGCGCGGTCAGCGAGAGTTAATTATTGGGGATAG